CTTTGATCTATTCCATAACATACAAATTCGGAAACATACAAATTCAAATTGGAAAGTTATACAGTCAACATAATAAAAATATTATATTTGTTTTGTAGAAAAAAAATGACAAAATGGATCTTTTGCTCTGATGTTTTAAACATTACTCTATTCTTTTGTTTCTTAATAATGTTTTTGAAGAATCGAAGCCATTGATTGATTCATAGTCTCTGTCCTTCCTCTAATTAACTCTTACGATACGAAGCAAGAAGAAAAGAGTAATCTCTGGATACTACAATATTCTATGGATTTCTACGCATGAGATATCCTCCAAATTCTTTCTTTCTCTTTCTATAGTAAACTACTAATGGAACTTACTCTATAAATATAATTTGAAATTTAAATTTGTTTGAATAATTTCTCTAAGTTATAAGTTTAAGTTAATAGAAGAAGTTCTATTTGCTCAATCAATTATTCCCCTATAATCTTTTCTCTCTTTTTGTTTGTCCACAACTTACTATCAATCTAAACAAAAGAGTTCCGGTTTGCCATCCTTCCCTTGTATTCTCTTCGTTTGTATATCTATTACAAAGAATAGGATACAAGTAATGAATTCTAGGCATCCCGCAAAACGAAAAAAAGTATAAACAAAGCAACAAAAAATTTGGCACCTTTTACCAACTTGATGTTAAGAAATCCCCGCACCCGCACCTAGAAATTCATTTCGTATAATTGAACCTTTTCAAACTGTTTCTTTTTAAGAACCAAAAAAACTTGTGCCAAAATAACAAATGCAAAGAAGAATAAAAGACCTTGGACCCGTAATGGGTCTTGAAGCACTACTTCTGCATCTCCCTGACCAAAGCCTCCCACATTGGGATTGCTTGTTAATGGTTGATCAAGCTTGATGGATTCACCCTCTGAAACAAGAAGTTCTGGTCCTGGAGGTACAATATCAACTACTTGATGTCCATCCGATGGATCAACAACGGTTATTTCATATCCACCCTTTTCTTTACGTACTATTCTACTTACTACACCTGCTGATGTAGCATTATAGACTGTATTGTTACTTTTGCTACCATCAGGATAAATCTGACCCCTTCCTCTGTTCCCACCTACATATATGGGATATTTTAAGAAGTGAACATCTTTCTTCGTAGCAGGGTCGGGGGAAAGAATGGGAAAGATGATTTCACTATATTTCTGACCAGGAACAGGACCTATCACAATAATATTTCTTTTATTAGGACGATAACTCTGAAAAGACAAATTTCCAATCTTTTCTTTCAATTCGGGAGAAATACGATCAGGGGGGGCTAATTCGAATCCGTCGGGTAAAATGAGAACAGCCCCTACATTCAAACCCCCCTTTTTACCATTAGCAAGAACTTGTTTCAGTTGCTTATCATAAGGAATTCGGACAACCGCTTCAAATACAGTATCAGGGAGCACAGCTTGCGGAACTTCAATATCCACGGGTTTATTAGCTAAATGACAATTGGCACATACAATTCGTCCCGTTGCTTCTCGCGGGTTTTCATAACCCTGCTGCGCAAAAACGGGATATGCATTTGAAATGGATGACCGAGTTATTACATATATCATGATCGATACAGAAATGGATCGAGTCATCCCTTCCTTTACCCAAGAAAAAGCATTTTTATTTTGCATGTCCAATCATTAATTTCGGAGTTTCTACAATAAATTAGATAGGTAACTAGTATAGTTACCTATACACGAGTCTGGCATTGTACTAGAATAATTGTACTGGAATATACGATGAATACCTTGAGCAGATGAAAGTATAAGGAATTAAGTAAAATTTTTAATTAAATGCTTAATTTCTATTTATTTATAAAGGAAGAAGGATTCTAATTTTATTGATATGATGAGATCAAATGAGTTCTTTATTCATTCATTGAATGAAAAATTACTACAAGCGAAGGAGATACACGATTTAAATAATGAAAAATCCAATATTTAACAATTGCATCTAGAATAACTGGAAAAATGGAAACAAGACCAGATATAATCTGATTGTTATGATCCAATCCAAAATCGTTGTAAACCAAACCTATCATTAGTTCCCAACCACGGGTCGAGTGAAATCCGACCCATAAATCAGTAACTAAAAGAATCGAAAAAGCTTTTATTGTGTCACTTAAGTTATAGAGGAATTCCTGAACCCAAGAATTCAGAATAACGAGTTCTTCATTACTCAGAATAAAATAACCACTTAGAATAGTGAAACAGATTATATTTGTCGAGAAATGTAAAATGATATGGAGATCATATTCATTGCATGCTTTGACCAATTGTATTGTTTCCTTGTGTATTCCTATATGAAGTTTTTGTATATGTGTTTCCGGGTACTCCTTTATCATTTCATCCAATAGGAATAGTTCTTCTAATTCTATGAATCTTTTTAGAACGTTTTTCTCTTGAATATGATTTAAAAAAGTTTCGGATTGTCTGCTATTCCACCAATAAGTAACCCAAGGTTCCAGACATTTATTAAAAGAGAAAGAGACCCACCAGGGCAAAAATACCATAGATGCAAGATAGGGAAGGGAGGCCAATGCTTTCTTTTTTTTCATTTTGATCTGTGAATTGAATTTTTAATGAACCTGCTTCATTCGTCGACTCTATCTGATATTTCTCTGAAGCACGAGTTGTATAACAAAGTAGTGACCTCTGGATCTATCCCTTTCCTTTTTATTTGTAATATATTTCAGATATCTCAATTGGGCAAATTCAAACCAATTTAATTTTCATTTGTTCCTTTCGATGAATACTCCAAAACCCACTTTAAGTAACAAATCAAGTTTCGAGACCAAAAAACTTACATTAATTCTTTCGAAACGAAATCTTTTACTGTATAATCAGAAAAAGGGTATCAATTAAAAATTATGGGCCTAAAAAGATGAATTATGTATTACGAAATACATGTTCGGATAGGTTTGATTAATTTATATCTATAAATTAATTATTAGATTAGTTAGTTAGATTAGACTTCTAGTATAAAAGAATCAGGAAACTTGCCTTTTATTAAAAAGGGGAATTAGCAAGTTCTTTTCCCCACCTTGAGAGGATATTTATTCTTTACTTTAGTTCGAGTTCGTTTTAAAGTACTTCCATCGGTATGCACAAAAAATAGGCTAATTCAGCAGCTTTTTGTTCAATTTCTCGTGGAGTCAAATTCTCATCAGTACGAGTCAAGGGAATGGCTCCTTGGCCCCTGATTTCCATATAAAGGACACGACGAGTATAAAGACCCTCTTTAACCTCTATTCTGATTGATTGGATATCTCTCATAAGGAACCGAAGGAAGATGCGACGATTTATTCCAGGAAATCCCCAACGAAAAATACACACTCTTCCCTCTTTTCTATCGAATCGGTCATAACCGCTACCTACATTCCACGAAATAGTGCACCACAAATAGGAGCTAATGAACAGACCCGCGATCCCATAGAAAGACATCACAACCCCTTGAGGAAAAAAAACGATTTGCTGAGATGGAAATACAGAGATCAAATTCCTACCAAGATAACTGGAAGTTCCAACCACTAAGAATCCTAGTGAACCTAAAAAAAGGATACAGGCCCAGCAAAAATTACTCGTTTTTCGAGATTCCGTTATAAGTTCTATCCATATATGTTCTGATCGCCAATTCATACTATACTGCATTCAGTTGCATTCGATTGGAATTGAGCGAATAACCCAAATAAATTTGACTTTACCTTTCTTGACCCCGAAGTAACTTTCACCAACTAGCACTATTGTTATGTGAAACATCGGGAGTAATTAGTTAGATACATTGACTTTCCATTTTTTATATTCGCTAATTCATTTTGAACCAGCTATATCCACATATACATGCATTTATACAGATATTATATATCCACATAAAAGTTCTTTCACTTGTGTGTTTGGCAAAAGTCACATATCATACCATATTACACGAAATAAATATCCGTATTATCATACAGTGTTGAAATCACTTGATAAGATTCATTACCATTGGGTCTAGACAATCTTATTTTTTTGGACATGAAGAAATAAAGAAACCATTGCAATTGCCGGAAATACTAGGCCCACTAAAGGTACAAAAATGGAGGGTAAGTTGAAATCTGTCATAGAATAGATGCCTCGATTTACTATTTCTATCTATTAATATTTCTATCTATTAAAAAGATATCCTCTTATGCTTATTTAGTTATTTAGGATATATCTATCATAAGTAATATAAATAATATTATTATATTGTAAATAATATTATTTATAAGTGATAAATAATATCAACTATAATTCTATTAGCTATATGATTAGATAGAAACTATAATATTTAGAATATATATATATATTTAAATAATAAGTAATATAATAATGAATATTATAATATATAATATGAATATTATAATATATAATATAAGTTAAAATAATAATTAATATTATTTTAATTTTAATTTAATATATTAAAATTAAATAAATAATTATAAATAAAAAACAAAAGAAAAAATATAATTATCCGAAACCTCTGTCTATCTACAAGGAGAACTTATGTCAACAAGGAAAACAATATATATATTGTTTCTTTTAATTACGATTACGATGAATTAAATATTTATTTTTGTTCGCTACAAATAAAATAAGCGAATCTAGTGCTATACTTTAATTTTTGGAACTGTGATTCAAAGGAAAGAAACCGTGGAGTTGAAATAACTCACTCAGAACACCTTTTAAAAGATTACGTGGTACTATTGGGTCGAATAAACCTTTTTCGAATAAATACTCAGATGTTTGTGAACCCTCGGGTACTGTCGTATTCAATGTTTGTTCAATTACTCTTTTACCCGCAAAAGCAATGGTTGCATTAGGTTCAGCAATAATGATATCTCCTAACATAGCAAAACTGGCTGTTACTCCACCGGTTGTAGGATCTGTAAGAATTGCTACATAGAATAACTTTTTATCTAATTGATAATTATATAAAGCAGAAGAAATTTTAGCCATTT